ATTGAGAGGTAAAGGATTAAACCTTTTTAAGAAATAAAGTTTTTGATCGGAATATGAAAAAAAAACTGAGAGACCCCTTAACTATTTAAGTTTTTGATAGAACGAATCACACTTTTACCACTAAACTATACCCGCTACATATTTATTATTGTATATGAGTATATGAATGGACCATTTGTCGAACAAAAGAGTGAGGCGCAATCAAGATAGCACCAGAATCATGAAAATTCTAGCGTTGACGCTTCGTCCCAGGGGGACTTAAGTAGGCGAAGAGCAGAAAGCTTACTTAAATAACATAAAAAAAAGTTATAGTTATATTATACTTTTCTTTTCGTTTGATACGAAGTCATTACTGACAGTCCCGGTCTGAAAGAATCATTGAAGCTGGATCATAGAAAGGATGAAATCTGCATACATGGTTCTTTTTTTTTCAACTTCTCTTTCAACTGCCAGATCTTACTTATGAATTAAGAATTCGGGTCAATTGGATCTCAATTGTTCAAATAAAGCTTGTCTCTTGAACAAATAAATGAGTTATATTATAACTACGTTTATAAATATGTGTGTTTAATATTTAATATTTGATATTTTATTTAATTTTTAATTTTAATTTTTTTTATTGTTTAATATATGTACATATATATGTACATAATAAATATATAATATATGTTTTGTTTTTTATTCCAGTTTCTTTTTCCAGTAAGTAAGAAATTGATAAAAATAAAATAAAAAAATATATTAAAAAAATATATTAATTTAATTTAATATTAAATATATTAATTTAATATTAATAATATTAATATTAATTAATGATATTAATATTAAGATATTAAGTATTAATATAATATTAAGTATTAATAATAAGAAATGACACTTCAACAAGTATTTTTGATTGATATCAAATCATTATTAAATCATTTTATCTATGGAAATACTGGCCGGGCCAGGCCAGTACTTAAACCAAGCCGGGGGAATAAACCTTTCGTACAAAATAAAAGAAGTAGGGTATTTTTCTATTGGGGATATCCGTTTCGAATCATTATCTAAATTGAATTCCTGATCAAATTTCTTCTTAAAATTTTTTCTTTTCTTATATTTTCTTATATTATATATATATATTTATCCTAATATTACTTTATTATATTATATATTGTTAATTATATATTGTTAATATTGTTACTTTTTTTTTATTCTTTTTTTCTTTATAATATAATATTTCCTTTATAATATATTTTATTTTTATAATATATTTTTATTTTATTTTTATTTATTATAAAATTATAATAAATATTATAAATTATAAATAATAAATATTATAAATAATAAATTAATAAATATTATAAATAATAAATATTATAAATATACATATATTTATATAATAATAAATATTATAAATAATAAATATTATAAATATACATATATTTATATAAATATATATATATTTATAATAAATAATATATAAAAATAAAAGAATATAAAAAAGAATATAAAAAATAGATAAATAAAAAAGGAAAACGAAGGTTTTTATCAATCTTTACTTCACGTGTCACATCACATAAAAAACTTTCCATTTTAAAATGGGGATGCGGAGAGATGGCTGAGTGGACTAAAGCGGCGGATTGCTAATCCGTTGTACGAGTTTTTCGTACCGAGGGTTCGAATCCCTCTCTCTCCGCTTCTTCTGATTACTTGAGACTTTCGAATTCGAAGGAATTTCGATCCCTTGATTTTATCATAGGTAAATGTATGGAATACATAAAATCATAAGAAAAAATTTAGAAAAAGCAGGAAAAACAAAAAATATCTTTTTTTTATTCCTCACGTCCAGGATTACGCCCTGGATCATTAGATAAAAATCCGAAGATGAAGAGAGAAATAAAGAATATCACTACTGTATAAACGAATAGTTTGAGAGTAAGCATTACACAATCTCCAAGATCTTTTTTTTTTAAGGGAATAGATTACTTATTTTTTACCACATACACTATTTTGTTTTGACATGACACCCCCCAAAAAATGAAGTGTTTTTTGAAAAGAAAGTCATTTTCACGAATTTCTTTGGAATAAGATTTTGATTCCTTCGTTATCAAAAATTTCTTGTCATATGATTAGGTATTGTAGGCAACCTAATAAAATCTTTGCTCACTGTAAGGTCAGAACGAGGAAATAAGCTGATCAAAATTCATCGCCGCGGTTATTCAATATACAAGAATTTCTATTTTTGAATCGAGGGTTCATAATGTAAGACTTATCTGGTCTTATCAATTTTTCGAATTTTTATTTATCGAATAAATCATGAATTTAGCAGAGTATTAAATCATCTAAAACTTACAGCAGCTTGCCAAACAAAGGCTAAGAGAAAAAAAAGTAAAGGTATGACAGGCATAACATCCACGATTGGATTTAAAAAGGCATAAGCTTCGGGCAATTTGGCGAAGAAAAAACTACTCGAATAAAAGACAGAATTAAGACAGATACAGATTAAACTAAAGATATTAAGCATAACAAAATTTCGTTCTTGTAGATTAGATAATTTTATTCTGATTGAGTTTTTTTTATAAGGGAAAAAAAAGACAAGTCAAAAAATCTTTCTTTTTCTTCGAACTCTCCCAAATAAAAATCCTTCCTTCCATTCTCAAATGAGAATACAAGGAATTCCATTTTCATACAATATCTTAACTGAATTCCGTGTAATGATCAATGAATTTTTTTGATTCTATATCTACATGTGTTGAATCCTAGCAAAAATATATCCCCAATGTATTTATTTTATTGGGTTGGGATTGACGAATAACCAATACCAATATTAATGTTTATTAGTGTCGAATAGAAATTCGAAATGGGGCGTGGCCAAGCGGTAAGGCAGCGGGTTTTGGTCCCGTTACTCGGAGGTTCGAATCCTTCCGTCCCAGATCGTTTCCATCAGAAACGAAAGATGGGATCACATTGTATCCCACATGAAACATAAAATTGTTAACGAGAACAATCTTTTGTTCTGAATTCTAAGAATGATTCTTAGAATCATATTTTTTCTTTCATTTGGTTTCTCACAAACGTAATCAAGTGTCAAATGTGGGTGGAAATAAATATCTTTTTTTTTTTATTCAAAAAAGAAATTCTGGGTTTATCATTCACATTCAGGATCACATTCAGGATATGCTCGTACTACTTAATATTCATTTTAAAGTTAGTTACTTATGAAAACTTTATGTCCCATATCTATGAAATGTCAATTCTCACATGAAGCATTCTGAATCGAAATGTGAATGAAAGAAAGGCCTCTTTATTCCCTTACCAAGGGTAAAATAAAAAAGCCTAAAGTAAATAAATGGGGTATCCCAATTCCACAGTCTATGTGGAGACTAAAGAGTAGGGAGTTTTGGGTACTAATTTCATCACTGGTCTTAAAACTTCTAAAGCTGGTGTGGGAAAAAATAGTAAAAACGAATTGATCCGGACCCCATTTTTTTGTATTTTATCTGGTTCATCTTATATCTTATCCGGTTCAAATGAATAATTGTAAATCAATGTAATGTAGCGATTGGGGGGAAATTCGTATATTGCATCTACTTGACTTTATGGAATTGATGGAAAAGAAAAATTCTTGAACCTGAAGTAAAACAAAATCTGTATTGTATAAAATCAAAAAGTTTTATTAATAATTGATTTTTTTCCGGGATTGCAAATCTATTAATATTAAAGGTTCTTCTTTTGAGGTTTATAGTTTATTTGTTCGAGAAAAATGGATCCTTCATGATTGATCGTCCCGAACAATTTTTTTAAGATGTAAAAAAGTCTTAAGCAAACTTATTTATTCGTCTTTTTTAGAAATATGTTTCATTTATATGATAGAATATAGAGTTAAATAAATTGGATCCTTGCTGAGCCTTCCCCGGATAAATACTTATCCATCCATAGATAGATAGATAGAAAGTATGTACTATTATATACCGGTATACACACACCGGTTGAGCCAACGACTATTCATGATTCCATATTGAATCAATTACATACCGGTTTGAAATAAAATTAGAGGAATGTTATGGTAAAACTTCGTTTGAAACGATGTGGTAGAAAGCAACGTGCGACTTGAAGGACATGATCGGCTGTGGATTCTTACATCCACCATTTTCTATAGGAATGAAGATGTTCTTGGCTCGACATAGTTTGTTCTGCTCTGTTAGGAACCTAATTTGTGTTAGGTTGTAAGTAAATAGTACATGATGGAGCTCGAGCAGAAAGGATTGATTCCTTTATCAGGGGGAAGAATCTAGGGTTAGTAACTATCAATAAGTTAGACCAACTTTGTAAGTATATCCTCAATATATAAATCGAAAGGTTAAAAAAATCGAAAAATAAAAGAGAAAAAGAAAAAGTAAAATTTTTCAGAATTGGTCAAACTATTTCGATCAAAAGTGTATCACAAGGGAATCCACCGTTCATATTCTATTTCTATAGTATAGAAAAAGATAACAAAAAACAAAAAGATATGTTGCTGCTCTTTTGAAAGGAGTAAGGATCACCGAAGTAATGTCTAAACCCAATGATTTCACAAAGCAAAGATAATGGATTCCGGAACAAGTAAACACTATTTTCAATTGTCTCAACAATTGAATCAGAATGAGGAATAAAAATAGATTTGAGATGAGACAAACAAAAGAGGTTAGAGACGGCTCAATAAATGTCTAAGGGTTTCCCTTCGAACTCTGTCAGAATTATCCAACTTGAGTTATGAGTACGAATGAGATTTCTTTTTTTCTGTAAGGAAGAATAAAAAAACGACTCAAATCATAGTCTAATTCATGATTTTATGGATCCATTTGTCATTATATACATATACAGAAATTTAGAATCCTTTTTTCTCGAGCCGTATGAGGAGAAAACCTCCCATACGTTTCTAGGGGGGGCATTGTTTATTTACATCTATTCCAATGAGCCATCTACCGAATCGTTGCAATTGATGTTCGATCCCGAAGAGAAGGAAGAGATCTTAGAAAAGTAGGTTTTTACGATCCGATAATGAATCAAACTTATTTAAATGTTCCTGTTATTCTATATTTCCTTGAAAAAGGTGCTCAACCTACGAGAACTGTTTGTGATATTTTAAGGAAGGCAGAATTATTTCAAGAAAGAACTTCGATTCGAGTTAATTAAAGTAAAAAAAACAAAATTAATAAATAAAAAAGGGGGGTAACTAGTATCTATCTTTGTGTAATTATTTACACACAATTTGCCTTTTTCTTGCTGTATTCATACTTAATTTACTTTTTTTCTTGTTTTGTTCGTTGCGGGAATCCACCAACAAACAAGGGGTTAATCTTGCTTATTGTACCTCTATTGATTGAATAAACCCGAGATTTTTTCTTTACTTTACATCTTTCGTATTTTTTTCATCCAAATTTCTTATTTATGTTTATGTTGTGCCAATCCAACACAAGTCCTTATTTGATTTACTTAAATTTGTTTTCTTAACATTGGATCCATATTGACAATGGTGCATCGAAGAAATATAATTCGATCGTAGATAAATAGATCCGTTTATCTCCACCCCATATTGGTTTTTTCTTTCCTTCACTTCAGTGAAATGATGGGTTTGCTCTGCCGGATTTACTGGCATACAAGATGTATTTTCTTAACGAAAAAGAAAAGAAAATTGATAAAAAAAATGGTGGTTTGTCACAATTTTGACATCTCTATTGGGAATCGGTTGTTGTTTAATTCGATCTGTCCATTTTGGTATTTTGGTGTTTTTAATTGATCAACAAAAACAAATCTTTCTTTTCGATTTGTTCTAGTTCAATGTTTTGACGGGGTCGTGCAGTGCAATTCAATTGATTTTTTTATTTTGACCGTATTTACATATATATCCTATTTATATTCGGGTTGCTAACTCAACGGTAGAGTACTCGGCTTTTAAGTGCGACTATGATCTTTTACACATTTGGATGAAGCAACAGATTCGTCCAGACTATTGGTAGAGTCTATAAGACCACGACTGATCCTCAAAGGTAATGAATGGAAAAAACAGCATGTCGTAATAAAATATTATAATTTATTTATTTAATATTTAATTAAATATTATTTAATTAAAGTAGAACTTTGAGTTTATCCTTACCGGATCGTTACAAATTTTTTTTTGGAAGTGAAAAAAAAAATTCACATTTACAGTTGGGTCTAGTGAATAAATGGATAGAGCCCTATGGCTCTAATTCTGGTGAAATAAAAAGCAACGAGCTTTTGTTCTTAATTTGAATGATTACCCGATCTAATTAGACGTTAAAGATAGATTAGTGCCTGATGCGGGAAAGGGTGGGTTCTTCTGTGAGTGGACCATTGATTTTCTTTCTTTTTTTTTTTAATGAATCCTAATTATTCTTTATTATGGATTGGAGACGGATGTGTAGAAGAAACAGTATACTGATAAAGAGAATTTATTCCAAAGTCAAAAGAGCGATCGAGTTGCAAAAATAAAGGATTTTTTTACCCTCTTGTAATTATAACGAACATAAACCAATTGGATAGAAAAGGAGAGGAAAAAGATCTGTTGATTGGACTCCCCTGTTTCCTTTGTTTGCGGGATATATATATTTTTCTTACTGTAATTATATACATAATACATACCCCGTTCTGACCATATTGCACTATGTATCATTTGATAACCTAAAAAATGAAATAGGTCCCGCCTCTGGTTCAAGTAGAAATGTAAATGGAAGAATTACAAGGATATTTAGAAAAAGATAGATCTTGGCAACAACACTTTCTATATCCGCTTCTCTTTAAGGAGTATTTTTACCCATTTGCTCATGATCGTGGTTTAAATGGTTCGATTTTTTACGAATCCACGGAAATTTTTGGTTATGACAATAAATCTAGTTCATTACTTGTGAAACGCTCAATTATTCGAATGTATCAACAGAATTATTTGATTTATTCGGTTAATGATTCTAACCAAAATCGATTCGTTGGGCACAACAATTTTTTTTATTTTCATTTTTATTCTCAGATGATATTGGAAGGTTTTGCAGTTATTGTGGAAATTCCATTCTTGCTGCGATTAGTATCCTCCCTCGAAGAAAAAAAAATACCAAAATCTCAGAATTTGAATTTACGATCTATTCATTCAATATTTCCCTTTTTGGAGGACAAATTATCGCATTTAAATTATGTGTCAGATATACTAATACCTTATCCCATCCATCTGAAAATCTTGGTTCAAATCCTTCAATTCTGGATCCGAGATGTTCCTTCTTTACATTTATTGCGATTCTTTCTTCACGAATATCATAATTGGAATAGTCTTATTACTCCGAATAATTCTATTTTTCTTTTTTCAAAAGAAAATAAAAGACTATTTCGGTTCCCATATAATTCTTATGTATCTGAATGCGAATTTGTATTAGCTTTTCTTCGTAAACAATCTTCTTATTTACGATTAACATCTTCTGGAGCTTTTCTTGAGCGAACACATTTCTATGGAAAAATAGAACATCTTGTAGTAGT